AATGATGAGCCTGACTAAAGGACTATCGTGATAGGATAAAACATGTAGCATAAAACTACCTTCATTACATCCGACAGAATCAAACTATCACCATCAAGCATCAAAAGCTACCGTGCACCATACACCAAGATGTAAACAAACAAGTTTCAATGTAGAAAAGTAAGCTAAATACCAAGCTAATGGGTTCATACCCCATAAATAGAGTAACACTCTCTTCTCTAATGCCTAGTAACTCAACCAAAATCCTTCTACTAACTACCCTGGTAAGAGGGATATTAATATCTGTGTCCTCTAACTCATGGTTTGGCGCATGAATGGGATTAGAAATTAATCTGATATCGTTTATCCCCCTAATGTCCAACGTCAAGAACATATACAACACAGAAGCCTCACTGAAATACTTTATCGTACAAGTACTCGCCTCAGCAACACTATTATTTATAGTAGTGATAAAAACATTGACAGAAGATCTATTTACACTCGAAAGAACCTCATACACACCAATAATTATCTGTACACCCCTCCTGCTAAAAAGTGGAGCAGCACCACTCCACTGATGATTCCCAGGAGTTATGGAAGGATTAAGATGAGAAAATTGTGCACTACTAATAACAGTCCAAAAAGCCGCTCCACTGATGTTAATATCTTACCTGATTGAAATCAATACATTCATGCTAAGAATTATTATGCTTTCCACAATTGTAGGATCAATTGGGGGTTTAAATCAAACCTCAATACGAAAAATCCTAACCTATTCATCCATTAACCACACTGGATGAATGCTAATTGCTCTAACCACAAGAGAAAACTTATGAATAGTCTACTTCATAATCTACTCAACATTAGTACTAACAGTAGTATCAGCTATCAAATTATCAGGAGTATCTTTTATCAACCAAACCATATTGACAAACAAAGAAGCCACGTTAATTAAATTCATAATATTTTCATCATTGTTATCTTTAGGGGGGCTACCCCCGTTCCTCGGATTTCTACCAAAATGAATCGTTATCCAAGCAATAATCATAAACAACTTAACCCCATTAGCAACAATTGTGGTAGTTACCTCCCTAATTACGCTATACTATTACCTAAAAATCTCTTACTCAAGATTCCTAATTTTGAATACAGAACCAAAATGAAATATAAAGTCCAACAAAAATAGAATAACCAAAAATATTAGAGCCCTGTTCTTGTCATCAATCTCCTTAACAGGCATGGCCCTATGCACTATTATCACCAACATTAATTAACAACTATAAAGGCCTTAAGTTAAGTTAAACTAATAACCTTCAAAGCTATAAATAAGGGGCTTCCTTTAGGCCTTGGTAGGCTTAGCCTACCCCTATAGAATTGCATTCTACAATCACAAAGTGAATACAAGGCTATGTAATAGTGGAAGAGCAACGTACATACTCCTAGATAGATTTACAGCCTATCGCCTACTTATTATTCTCAGCCATCCCACTAATTTTCACCCGATGATTCTTCTCAACTAATCACAAAGACATTGGAACTTTATATTTTGTATTTGGAGCTTGATCAGGTATAGTTGGAACATCTTTAAGTATACTTATCCGAACAGAACTGGGGCAGCCCGGGTCTCTTATTGGAGATGACCAAATCTATAATGTTATCGTTACGGCCCACGCCTTCGTTATAATTTTCTTCATAGTAATACCAATCATAATCGGTGGTTTCGGAAACTGATTAGTACCACTAATGTTGGGGGCACCAGACATAGCATTCCCACGAATAAACAACATAAGATTCTGACTTCTTCCACCATCCTTAACCCTTCTTCTTACTAGTAGAACAGTAGAAAGTGGTGCAGGAACAGGATGAACAGTTTACCCCCCTCTTGCTAGAGGGATTGCACACGCAGGGGCATCTGTAGATTTAGCCATTTTCTCTCTACACCTAGCAGGTGTATCATCAATTCTAGGGGCAGTAAATTTCATCTCAACGACAATTAACATAAAGCCAAAAAGCATAAAGCCTGAACGAATCCCACTATTCGTATGATCGGTAGCCATTACAGCTCTATTGCTTCTTCTATCCCTACCAGTTCTAGCAGGGGCAATCACTATACTATTAACAGACCGAAACTTAAATACATCATTCTTTGATCCAGCAGGAGGGGGTGACCCAATCCTATATCAACACCTATTCTGATTCTTCGGACACCCTGAAGTCTATATTCTCATTCTACCAGGATTCGGAATGGTCTCACACATCATTTGTCATGAAAGAGGTAAAAAGGAGGCATTCGGGAACCTAGGAATAATCTTCGCCATATTAGCAATTGGATTATTAGGATTTGTGGTATGAGCACATCACATATTCACAGTAGGAATGGATGTTGACACACGAGCCTACTTCACATCAGCTACGATAATTATTGCTGTCCCAACAGGAATTAGGATCTTCAGATGACTTGCAACTATATACGGGACTCGTATAACATACAGAGCAGCATGCTTATGGGCCCTAGGATTTGTATTTTTATTCACAATAGGGGGTCTTACAGGCGTTGTACTCGCAAATTCATCAATTGATATTGTATTACATGACACATATTATGTTGTTGCCCACTTCCACTACGTATTATCAATAGGAGCCGTATTTGCAATCATAGGTGGGTTTGTCCAATGATTCCCCTTATTCACCGGTCTCACTATAAATCCTAAATGACTAAAGGCCCAATTCGCCGTTATATTCATCGGAGTAAACATAACATTCTTCCCACAACATTTCCTAGGATTAGCTGGAATACCACGGCGATACTCAGACTACCCAGATGCATACACTACATGAAATATTATTTCATCAATAGGATCAACAATCTCATTTGTAAGAGTAATAATATTCCTCTTCATCATATGAGAAAGCATTTCATCAAACCGATTAATTCTATTCCCTACACACACAAGAAATTCAGTGGAATGACTACAAAACTTCCCACCAGCAGAACACAGATACTCGGAACTACCATCTATTTCCATAACTAACTAATCATAATTAGTCTAACGTGGCAGATAAGTGCGGTGGATTTAAGCTCCACAAATAAAGTGTTTAACTTTCATTAGAAACGGCAATGACAACATGATTAAATTTAAGCCTCCAAGATAGTGCATCCCCCATTATAGAACAATTAATCTTCTTCCACGATCATGCTTTAATAATTATACTAATAATTATTACAACAGTAATATACACTATAATCAGAATTATACAAAATAAACAAACCAGACGATTCATCCTAGAAGGGCAAATAATTGAAACCCTTTGAACAATCGCACCCGCAATTATCTTAGTATTTATTGCAATACCGTCTCTACGACTACTCTATCTAATAGACGAAGTACACAACCCGGTACTGACATTAAAAGCAGTAGGACACCAATGATACTGAAGTTACGAATACTCAGACTTCACAAAACTCGAATTTGACTCATACATAGTACAACAAGAAGATCAACAAAGTAATACATTTCGACTTCTAGACACAGATAACCGAATCGTATTACCCATGAATTCACCCATTCGAATAATTGTAACAGCGGCAGATGTCCTTCACTCATGAACAGTCCCAGGACTAGGAGTAAAAACTGATGCAACACCGGGCCGACTTAATCAGGTAAGCTTCTCAATTAACCGACCTGGAATCCTATACGGACAATGCTCAGAAATTTGCGGAGCAAACCACAGATTCATACCAATCACAATTGAAAGAGTATCAACAAATCAATTCATTAATTGAGTTTCAAAGATAAGAGAATCATCAGATGACTGAAAGCAAGTAATGGTCTCTTAAACCAGCTAATGGTATCCTAGCAAATATCTCTGATGACAAAGGATTAGTTAACTATATAACATCAGAATGTCAAACTGAAGTAATCTAATAAAGATATCCTTTTATACCTCAAATAATACCTATAGAATGAACAATACTATACATTCTATTTCTAGCAACATTCCTAATGTTCAATATCATAAATTATTTCACCCAATCACCAAATAAGCAAATGAAGGCCAAGTATACCATTAATATCAAAAAAATAAATTGAAAGTGATAAGCAATCTATTCTCAGTCTTTGACCCAACAACAGAAATCAACAGCATTCCCCTTAATTGAACAAGAACAATCATCGGGCTCATATTAATTCCAACAAGAATATGATTAATCCCATCACGAAACAGAATAATAATTAACCTACTAATAAATAAATTACACCAAGAAATAAAAACAATCTTAAGAAAAGGAAACGAAAACAAGGGAAACTCATTCATCCTAACATCATTATTCCTTATAATCCTAATAAACAATTTTCTGGGGTTATTCCCTTACATCTTTACTAGAACAAGACACTTAACACTCACATTAACACTAGCATTACCCCTATGACTAAGATTTATACTATTTGGATGAATCAAAAACACTAACCACATATTCGAACACCTAGTACCACAGGGAACACCTTCAATACTAATACCCTTTATAGTTGTCATCGAAACAATCAGTAATCTTATCCGGCCAGGCACTCTAGCTGTTCGACTAACCGCAAACATAATTGCAGGTCACCTTCTATTAACCTTGCTAGGAAATAATGGGCCATCCATAAGAAATACATTACTAACAGTTCTAATTACCGCACAAATCCTTCTTCTAATTCTAGAAGGAGCTGTAGCCATCATCCAATCTTATGTATTCGCAATCCTAAGAACACTATATTCTAGAGAAGTAAATTAATGTCAATGCACGAAAACCACCCATTCCACATAGTAAATAAAAGACCATGACCACTAACAGGAGCTATCGGAGCAATAGTAACTTTAATAGGGTTAATCAAATGATTCCACCAATATGATAATAGACTTTTAAGAATTGGGGCAATCATCACCATATTAACAATAATCCAATGATGACGAGACGTAACCCGAGAGGGAACATACCAAGGCCTCCATACAAAGATAGTAACAAAAGGCTTACGGTGAGGTATAATCCTATTTATTGTCTCAGAAGTCCTATTCTTCGTGTCATTCTTCTGAGCATTTTTCCACAGAAGCCTATCACCAACAATTGAACTAGGATCAACCTGACCACCAACGGGAATTCAACCATTCAACCCCATACAAATCCCACTACTAAACACAGCCATTTTACTCGCCTCAGGAGTTACTGTAACATGAGCACATCACAGACTATTAGAAAACAACGCCACACAGGCAACACAAGGATTATTCTTCACCGTAATCCTAGGGGTCTACTTTACGGCTCTACAAGCTTATGAATACATAGAAGCACCATTCACAATCGCAGACTCTGCATACGGATCAACCTTTTTTATAGCAACAGGATTTCATGGTTTACATGTAATTATTGGAACAACATTCCTAGTCACCTGCTTACTACGACAAGTAACCTTGCACTTCTCATCAAATCATCACTTTGGATTTGAAGCAGCAGCATGATACTGACACTTTGTAGACGTAGTCTGATTATTCCTATACATCTCAATCTACTGATGAGGAAGATAACATATTTATCTAATACAAGGAGAGTATACTTGACTTCCAATCAAGAAATTTGTGAAAACAAGATAAATAATAATAATAGTTACAACAACAGCAGTGCTAGCCATCCTCCTCTCCACAATCATCATAATCTTCACAACCACAATTTCAAGGAAAATAAATGACGACCGAGAAAAAAGATCACCATTCGAATGCGGGTTTGATCCTAAAAACTCCGCACGACTTCCATTCTCGTCACGATTCTTCTTGATTGCAGTAATCTTCATAATCTTCGATGTAGAAATTGCACTTCTATTACCAATGCCTATTACCATTATAACGTCAAACATAAAATCATGAATATTAATCAGATCTGTATTCCTACTAATCTTAATCATTGGGCTATACCACGAATGAAATCAAGGATCATTAGAATGAAGAAACTAGGGACTATAGTTAATAATAACATTTGAGTTGCATTCAAAAAGTACTATCCCTTAGTTAGTCTCAAATCAAGTGATGAAGCAAAACTTGCAATCAGTTTCGACCTGATCTTAGATATTAATCTATCCTCGCTTTATTTAACTGAAACCAAAAAGAGGTATATTATTGTTAATAATAAAATTGAATTAAAATATTCCAGTTAAAGAAGTGATAGAAAAAGTGAATGCTGCTAACTTATCACTATAGCGGTTAAAATCCGTTTACACTTCTATTTATGTAGTTTAGAAAAACATTACATTTTCACTGTAAAGACAAAGAATCAACTTTTATAAATATACTTAAAGGTATAAATACCTCATCAACATCTTCAGTGTCGCGCTCTAACATATAAGCTATCCAAGTAATAAATAAGAACAAATAACAAAATAAATACCCACATAACAAAGAATCCTAAAAACACCTTCAAGTTGTTATATTGAAATCACTGATTAACCTTACCAAGATTAAAAAGAACTAAATACAAACCCTGACCACCAAAATACTCCATCCAACCAGAATCAAAAATCCTGGTTGCCCTATAACCAACCCCCAAAGGAGCAAAAGAGACACCGTAGGTAGAAAAAAAAGGCATAAACCACATAGAACCAGAAAATGAAGAAACACCATACAAACGAACAGAAAATAATAAATCACCAAAAACAAATCTAGACATTTCATAACCTAACCAACCACCAACAAACACCACAAATAAAGTAAGGAACTTCAAGTAATAAGGTAAACAAATCACGGAAGGGGTAGGACAAATCAATCATATTAAAGCTCTGCCACCAAAAATTGATATAACCAACAAGCCTACCATACCAAACATCATATTATAATTAGTCTCAGGTATAGAACAAGAAGGTACAAAATTAAAATCACCACACAAAACAAAATAAAATAAACGGAAAGAATAACAAACAGTCAAACCAGTAGAAATAAAAAGTAAAAGAAACCCAAATATATTCACGTATCTCATAGAAAACATTTCCAAAATAAAATCCCTAGAATAAAATCCGGATAAAAATGGCATGCCACAAAGAGCGAAATTAGAAACTATTAAACATGAAGAAGTAAAAGGTATATAAATAGACATACCACCCATAAAACGAATATCCTGTGAATCACCCATTGAATGAATAACACCACCAGCACATATGAATAATAATGCCTTAAACAACGCATGAGTTAACAGATGAAAAAAGGCCAAACCGGAAAGCCCAATAGAAATGGTTATAATCATTAAACCCAACTGTCTTAAAGTAGATAAAGCAATAATCCTCTTTAAATCAAACTCAAAATTAGCACCAAGACCCGCCATAAATATTGTTAACCCAGATACCAACAACAAAATAACATTCAATCAATAATTAAAGGAAGGGCTAAATCGAATCAGCAAATAAACCCCAGCAGTAACCAAAGTCGAAGAATGAACCAAAGCAGAAACCGGGGTTGGAGCAGCCATAGCTGCCGGCAACCAAGAAGAGAAAGGAATTTGAGCTCTCCTAGTTATAGCAGCCAAAACAACAAGGAAAGAAATCAACTCCATCTCAACAGAACCTGACAAAAAATCCAAATAATAAATAAAACTTCAACTACCAAAATTAATTATTCAAGCAATAACCATTAACAAAGCAACATCACCAATCCGATTCGACAAAACAGTCAACATACCAGCACCGTAAGACTTTACATTCTGATAATAAATCACCAACAAGTAAGAAACCAAGCCTAAACCATCCCAGCCCAATAAAATTCTAATTACATTAGGACTAACAATTAAAAACATCATAGAAACAACAAATATCAAAACCAACATAATAAACCGAACAATATTCAAATCACCAAACATATAATCGTCGCTGTAAAGAATAACCAAAGAAGAAATAATAAAAACAAAGCCCATAAACAACAGAGACATCCAATCAAATAAGAAAGTTATAATAACAGAACTACCATTCAACGTAATAATATTTCAATCAATAAAGTAAACCAAATCATTTATAATAAAATAAAACCCCAAGAAACAACAAAACCATCCAAAAATGAACAAAAAAACAAATCTAATGAAACAAATAGACATAAACATAAATCTAAAATAAATACATTATATCATCGGCACCACAAACCAATATTTTTATTAAACTATTTAGATTAAATAAATATTAAACCCTCTAAATCCAAAAAACAGTAACATCAACCCTCACAATAATTAAATTCAATGGGAACCAATGCAAAAACAACAACAAAAATTCACGAGCATAGCCTAAAGAGCAAGAATAAAGACCAGAATAAACACAACCATGCTGACTATAAGAATACAAATACAAGGTATAAGCAGCTCTAAAAAAAGACAAGGTAATCAAAACAAACATAAGGCACCAAGACCAAGATACTAAGCTACTCAACAAACCCACCTCCCCAAGAAGATTTAAGGAAGGAGGAGCAGCCATATTACAAGCACTCAATAAAAATCATCATATAGTTATACTAGGCATTAAATTAATTAAGCCCTTTCTAATAAGCAAACTCCGTCTACCAAACCGCTCATAAGAAATATTAGACAAACAAAAAAGACCAGAAGAACACAAACCATGAGCTACTATCAAAGCAAAAGCTCTACAAACCCCCCAATAACTCACTGTTATAATACCTCCAATAACTATACTCATATGAGCCACAGAAGAGTAAGCAATTAATGACTTCAAATCAGTTTGCCGCATACAAAATAAACTAACGAAAAGACCACCAACCAAACTTAAAGAAACTCAAATAATACCAAACTTATATCCAAATTTAAACAGAACAGGAAACACACGCAAAAGACCATAACCCCCAAGCTTTAATAGAACACCAGCCAAAATTATCGAACCAGATACAGGGGCTTCAACGTGAGCCCTAGGAAGCCACAAATGAACTATAAATATAGGCATCCTAACCAAAAAGGCAAAAACCATACACACATAAAATGTTACTCTAACCAAAGAACTATTACCACACACCAAAAATAAACATAGAGAACCCAAAGAATTATAAGTAAATAAAATACCAACCAGTAAAGGAAGGGAAGCCAATAAAGTATAAAACAACAAGTAAACACCCGCCTGAACACGCTCGGGCTGATACCCCCAACCCAAAATCAAAAACAAAGTAGGAATCAATCTACTCTCAAAAAAAACATAAAAAGAAAGTAAACTAATTCTTCTAAAAGTACAATACAACATAACAAGAAGAATAATAACAATAAAGAGAAAAAAACCAGGAAAATAAAATGAACGAAAAACAGACTCTCTAGCCAAAATCATAAGAACACAAATCCACAAACTAAGAAGAATTAAGCCATAAGAAATCAAATCACAACCAAAAAGATAACTTAAATTACCTCAACAAAAAAAATAAGGAATAGAATGCAAATAAATAAAAGAGATAAAAAATAATAAAGAGCAAATCAATCACCAAAGATCAGAAAAGGGACATAAAGGGATCAAAAAAATAAGAAAACACAAGAACTTTAACATTGAAGAACACTATAAGATTGAAAGTAATCATTACCATGACTACGAATTATAGAAACTAAAATAGACAAACCCAAAGAGCCCTCACAAACGGAAAAAACCAAAAAATAAACAACAAAAAACAATCTATAATTAAAATTACACAAATAATAATAGACAGAAAAATAAAGAACTAAAACAACGAACTCCAATCTTAACAAAGTAATCAACAAATGCTTTCGACTTGAAGAGAAAGCCCAAATACCACAAAAATAAACAACAAAAAAATAAAACCACATTGGCATTAAATAAACGTTTTAATAATTTAATCAAAATATTGGTCTTGTAAACCAAAATTAAGGAACAACCTTTTAAAACTTCAAGGGAAAGGTAACAAACCATTTCACTAATCCCCAAAACTAATATTTTACATAAAATACCCCTTGATATTTCAAAACTACTTATATCCATAAGAACAATAACAAGACTAATATTCACACAAATAAAACATCCTATAGCCATAGGGATAATACTACTACTACAAACAACAATAATATGCCTAATCAGAGGAACAATATACAGAAGATTTTGATTCTCATACATCCTATTCATAATCATAATCGGGGGAATATTAGTTCTATTCATGTACATAACAAGACTAGCATCAAATGAAATATTCTCCCCATCAAATAAAATAATCCTAACCGCATCAATTATATTACCTATACTTATTTATTTCATACCATCCCCAAGAAACAACAAAGAAATAAAAATCCATAACACTATGATAGAGAACGAAATCACGACAACAACAACCGTTATATACAACCAAACAATAGGAGTAATAACAACACTTCTAGTCATATATATACTACTAACACTAATTGTAGTCGTCAACATCATCAACGTCTCAAAGGGACCCTTACGACACACAAACTAATGAACAAACCCACACGAAACAGACACCCCCTATTCAAAATTGCCAACCACGCCCTAGTAGACCTGCCAACACCATCAACGATTAGAAGATGATGAAATTTTGGATCACTATTAGGCATTTGCCTAGCAATACAAATCCTAACCGGACTATTCCTAGCCATACACTACTGCCCAAGTGTTGACACCGCATTCAATAGAGTAAGACACATTTGTCGAGACGTAAACTATGGATGACTATTACGAACCTTACATGCCAATGGAGCATCTATATTCTTCGTTTGCATCTTCTTACATACTGGACGAAACATATACTACGGATCCTACAAACTCATACACACCTGATCTGTAGGAGTAGCCATCTTATTCTTAACCATAGCAACAGCATTTGTAGGCTACGTACTACCATGAGGACAAATATCCTTTTGAGGAGCAACCGTCATCACTAATCTACTATCAGCCATCCCATACATAGGAAAAGAAATCGTTCAATGAGTATGGGGGGGATTTGCAGTAGACAACGCAACATTAACGCGATTCTTCGCCTTCCATTTCCTCCTGCCATTCGCAATCCTAGGAATAGTTCTTATCCACTTACTATTTTTACACCAAACAGGATCAAATAACCCACTAGGACTAAATAAAAACACAGACAAAATTCCATTCCACCCATACTTCACAGTTAAGGATATCCTAGGATTCGCAATCATAATCATAATATTAACCATCCTAACCCTAAAAGAACCTTACATCCTAAGAGACCCGGACAACTTTACACCAGCAAACCCACTAGTAACGCCAGTGCATATCCAACCAGAATGGTACTTCCTATTCGCATATGCAATTCTACGATCAATCCCCAATAAACTAGGAGGAGTAATTGCCCTAGCAATATCAATTGCCATCCTATTTACAATACCAGCAATTAAATCAAAATTCCGAGGAATACAATTCTACCCAATCAACCAAATCATATTCTGAACAATAACAAATACAGTAATCCTGCTAACATGAATTGGAGCACGACCAGTTGAAGAACCCTACATCCTAACAGGCCAAATCCTCACAATATTATACTTCCTATATTACATAATAAACCCAATAATAATTAATTTATGAGACAAAACAACACACTAAGTTAAGAAGCCACAGACAAGCCTAATGTCTTGAAAACATTATGAAAGAAGTTTAAATCTTCTATTAACTTTGGGTACTCAAATTAATACACTACAACAAAGAAAAAATAAAACACTTAACACCAACAAAAAACAAAAGGTAATTTAGTGAAAGAGGAAGGAATCTCCTCCAAGCCAAATACATCAATTTATCATAACGAAACCGGGGCACAGTACCACGAACCCAAATAAATACAAAAGAAATAAAAACAACCTTAATATAAAAAAAGAAAGAATAAAGATCCCCACCCAAGAAAATAACACAAAATAGCAATCTCATAAAAAGAATTCTAGCATACTCAGCCAAAAAAATCAACGAGAACCCCCCACCACCATATTCAACATTAAAACCAGAAACAAGTTCAGACTCACCTTCCGCAAAATCAAAGGGAGTACGATTAGTTTCAGCTAAACAAGAAATAAACCAGACAAAAGACAAAGGAAAAGAGAAAAAAATAAGTCACAAATAAATCTGAAAATAATAAAAATACAACAGACTATATCTACAAACCAAAACAACAAAAGAAAGTAAAATAAAGGCCAATCTAACCTCATAAGAAATTGTTTGAGCCAAAGCACGCAACCCTCCTAACAAAGAATAACCAGAATTAGAAGATCAACCAGCAATCATTACAGTATAAACACCCAATCTAGTGCAAGCTAAAAAAAACAATAAACCCAACTCAAAAGAAATAAAACCTCTCAAATAAGGAATTAACAACCAAACCAACAAAGAAAGAAAAAACCCAAAAACAGGAGAAAAATAATAAATTAAATAATTAGAAACCAAAGGAAAATACTGCTCCCTAGAAAACAACTTGATGGCATCTCTAAAAGGCTGGAGAATACCAACAAACCCAACTTTATTGGGACCCTTACGAATATGCACATAACCTAAAACCCTACGCTCCAACAAAATAAGGAAAGCCACCCCAACCAGAACAAAAATCATTAACAACAAGAAAATAATAAAAAGAAAAAAAGAATCAAACATATACTACCTGTAAAATAAAACTTTACATTAATAGATTCTAAATCCAATGCACTTATCTGCCAAAATAGCCAACACTTTAATAAAATCCAACAAAACAAAATTATTCCAAATACTCGGTCCTCTCGTACTAAAGTATAAAAACTCGTTATAGATAGAAACCAACCTGGCTCACGCCGGTCTGAACTCAGATCATGTAAGATTTTGAAGGTCGAACAGACCTAATAATTTCAGCTCCTACACCAAAAATTAACCTTAATCCAACATCGAGGTCGCAAACCCTCCCGCCAATAAGAACTCTCAAGGAGGATAACGCTGTTATCCCTAAGGTAATTTAATCTTACAATCAAAATAAATGGATCAAAAAAATATAAATAAATATTCATTATTTAAGAGGAGTTAAAAACATTCCTCCCATCACCCCAACAAAACACTCAACATCGCACTCAAAGAACAATAACACAACAATCAAACAAATACGAAATAAATGTCAAACTCTATAGGGTCTTCTCGTCCCATAAAAACATCTAAGAATTTTAACTCAAAAACCAAATTCAACAAATCAATTCTAAACCTTAAGACAGCTTATGTCTCGTCAAGCCATTCATACTAGATCACAATTAAAGAACTAATGATTATGCTACCTTTGCACGGTCAAAATACCGCGGCCCTTCAACCAATCTCACGTCAGTGGGCAGGCCATACTTCAAAAACTAACAAGAAAAGATGTTTTTGTTAAACAGGCGGACACAATATTTGCCGAATTCCTCAAAAGAAATTCTCATTAACCAAAACACCATAAAATAACAATTTACTAATTCCACAATAATCACCATCCAAAACAAAATAAAGAAAACATTCCAATAAAAAATTAAACTAAAACAAAATAAACAAAAGAATAAATAAAACTTTAACATAATCAAATTGAAAATCACTATAAAATCCACAAAACTAAATACAATAAAAAATTATAAAAATAAAATAAGGAGCTAATCCCCCTTAATTTTTACACCCCATCAAAGCTAATAAACTAAAAATAAAACCTAAATAAAGTGTATGAATTAAATTCATTTCTCGGAAAACCAGAAACCACTGAAGACGAATAACATTTCACTACCAATAACCTATTATTAATACTAATAAAACAGTAACTAACATAAATTATTAACTCCTTCAGAATCGGGAAATAAAAATACATAATAAAATTCAATAAACCCTGATACACAAGGTACAACAAATAAAATCAGCTTCCTTAAATTAAACATTAAATCCCCCACAGTACAAGTACTCTATCGTTCAAACAATTTTATCTAATAATAATACAATAACAATCAATGATATTTCAATAAATTAAATAACAAAACCAAAAATATAAAACAACATAGGCAATAAATCAGACCATGCCGAATCGCACGGCAAAATAATTCAGCGTAAATGAAAACTCAACTAACAGAAATGATCTGATACCATCTTTCACTCCAGCCACACCTTCCGGTACAACCACTTTGTTACGACTTATCTCATTAACAACAAACGAGAGCGACGGGCGATGTGTACATATCTCAGAACCAATTATCATGAAAACAATCTCCAAAACATTACAACCAAATCCAATTTCATGCCAATCATTCCAATCAACAATTCAAAACAAATAACAATGTAATCCATCATCCACTTAGAAATAAGCTGCACCTTGACCTGAAATTAACCAAACTCAAGAGACCAGAAAATTTTACAACCCTAAAAAGATAATCAATAAACGGCGGTATACAAACCATATATAAACCAAGTAAGGTCCAACGCGGACTATCGATAACGAGACAGATTCCTCTGGACGGAATAAGATACCGCCAAATTCTTTAAGTTTCAAGAACATAACTAGTACTACTCAGGCACTAAATAACTTAACGTTCCAAAATAATAGGGTATCTAATCCTAGTTTATAAAAAGAATTTAATAGCCTCCAAATGTATAAAAGACAAATAAAAATAATAAAAATTTCACCTAACAACCAAAAATACACAATCCACACAAATTACTCATACAACTACCTGCGCCAAATACATTCAAATGCTTCCAAGGTATAACCGCGGCTGCTGGCACCTAATTCAACCGAAACTAAAATGAATTGCTGGATACAAGAATACTTGATAAACCAATACTAACTAATGAGAATTTTCAACACCAAACCAAGAACCATCTAGATTAAACCTTAGCCAAAATTCACGCACAAACTTACATATAAAACAAGCAAAGACTGAACAAATAAGCAAGAATAAAACTCACCACTTGATACACCACCAAAAGAAGAATGGTACAAACAATTAAATAACTGTACATTACCAAAAGAAGTA